TAATTTTTTATAAATTATTAATTCTATTAATAAAAATAAAAAATTTTAATTTTTTTAAAAAAATTTTTTTTAAATTTATTTATTTTCTTGCAATAGTTTTAACAACGGGTCCAGTTTGAATTTAGGCTGAATTTATGGTATTTTTTGTGTTAAAATTAATCGATTTTTTTTTGATTAGCACTGTGAATTTTTAGTTATTTTAAAATTAAAAATTTTAATTATTTACTATAAATTTTTTAGGGTTTTTTAATTTTATTATAATCGTGACATTTTTTCCAAAAATCGTGACATTTTTTCCAAAAATCGTGACATTTTTTCCAAAAATCGTGACATTTTTTCCAAAAATCGTGACATTTTTTCCAAAAATCGTGACATTTTTTCCAAAAATCGTGACATTTTTTCCAAAAATCGTGACATTTTTTCCAAAAATCGTGACATTTTTTCCAAAAATCGTGACATTTTTTCCAAAAATCGTGACATTTTTTCCAAAAATCGTGACATTTTTTCCAAAAATCGTGACATTTTTTCCAAAAATCGTGACATTTTTTCCAAAAATCGTGACATTTTTTCCAAAAATCGTGACATTTTTTCCAAAAATCGTGACATTTTTCCTAAAATCATGACATTTTTTCCAAAAATCGTGACATTTTTTCCAAAAATCGTGTGCAAAAATTTTGAAAAAATTACACTAAAAATGACCAAATTTTTCGCTTTTTGCTTGATTTTATATTAAATAATTTATTAATTAATATTTATTTAATTATAATTAATTAACTATATTTATTTATGTTGGTTATCTATAAATTAATATTAAGGTAAATATTATTATAAAACGAAACTAAATTTAAAAAGAAAATATCTAATAAAAAAATTATATATATAATATACATTTATTTAAATTATTTTAATTTATTATTTTATTAATATATATATAATAATATAAAATATATTTTAATTAAAATATCATAATAATAAGTAATTTGACTGAATATTTTCGAAAGTAGGCCTACTTTTGAATAATAATTGATAGCATTCCCGCCTGCAATTTACAGTAGATAAGGAAAAGAAAAGCAATCGGAAAGCAGTAGAGATGATAACAAATCAACTCAACTGACAATTGCTTCGCTTCAACAACAGTAATAAAAATGATAATACGGTAAGATCAGACTCAACAACGAAAAGTACGGTAATGTCCGGAAACTGAGCATTGCCTTGCTAAAGTAGATTGCGAAAATATAATTGATAACAGCTCTTTAAAGAGATAGAATTACCGTACTGTCAAATAATGAGTACTATAACCGAGAAAGTTGAACTGAAGAAGAAAATAGATAAAGCTAAAAAAGATAAAGTACCGACGTCAACTATTCAACTTGGTTAATGTCGAATTCGAAGAGGAATTCCTTTCAGGCTATCCTATGAATCATTGGTAGATAAGATTAGTTTCTAGTTTACTGATCAGCAGGCTAGGAATACAATTCTATTCTTGAAATTTATCTCATAGCACCAGGAAATGATCGCTTACAAAACAACTGTCGTAGCGCCATTCTTCATGTCATTAACTTAATATAAGTAATAGTAGAATGATTCCAATCATGTACTTAAAATAAAAATAATAGTTGAATAAATAAAAGATAAAATAAAGACAATATCATAGAGGGTGCGGTACTGTTATACGAAGAGAAACATAATTAATTATCATCAACCCAATAAACCCTGTCTGGTACGTATAAGAAATACAAAGTAAGATATTATTGTAGGCTAAGTTATTGTAATACCTTCCTGAAGTCAACAACTTTAATATAATTGAAATACTATTATGAAAATGATAGATTCATGAGATAAAATAATAGATTCATGAGAATGGAATGCTCAATTCAGTTTTAAGTTTGATAAAAAGAGCCGACATAGTAATTTGAGTATAGGGCCATATGTAATTTGGTTCATACTTATTTTACTTATGCTATTTATATTTAATTTATTTAAAAAAGCTTAAATTTAATTCTAAAGATTTAATTTAATTAAAGATTTTAATAAGCGTAAATTCTATAGAAAAAAAATTAAAAAAATTGAAATTTTATAAAAATTGAAAATTTGGCAAAAAAATGTGTTTGTATAAGGTTTTGACTAAAAAAAAAGTGCCACTTGGTACCGTTGTTAAAACTATTACGAAAGAATTATTAGATCAAAATAAGAGCGAAGGTTTTTAAATGAAAATAGATGTAAAATTTTAAATAGGGGGATGGTTTAAAAAGTTGCATTGGTTATTTTCAGTATTTAAAATTAATAAAATTATTGGGGGGTAATTTTAGTTAATTTAATACAAAGGAGTAAAATGATGTGCCAGCATTCGCGGTTACACATCATCCTTGAGTCTTTGGTTTTAATGGGAAGTATAAAGTATATAGTTACTTGATTTATTTTAATGGGGGTGAAATAAATTAAAGTTAATTTTATATAGAATATTTTCAAAATTTTGGGTTTAAACTAGGATTAGATACCCTATTATTCAAATTTAATTAAAATTCTATTTAGTATTTTGATTACACAATAAATTAAATTGATTTGGCGGTTTTTTAATCTTTTTAGAGGAACCTGTAAATTAATTCGATAATCCACGATTTTTTTATACCTTAATTTTCTTGTATATCTCTATAATTGAATATATTTTGAGGTAAATTTTCTTTTTTTTAGTTTAAATTTTAATTTAGGTCAAGGTGCAGTTGTATTGGGGGTTTAATGGGTTACAACAATCTTTGTTTGTGGATTTTTTATTTAAATGAGAATAAAATTGGATTTAAAAGTAAAATTTTTTGTTAAAAAATTAGAATAATGCTCTGAATTATGTACATATCGCCCGTCATTCTCATCTAGTGAGACAAGTCGTAACAAAGTAGACGTATTGGAAAATGTGTCTAGCAGATGGATTCAAGGAGAAATAATTTCTTACAATAATTACTTTAAACTGTTCAATTCAGTTTCGTCTGAATTATTTTATTTTATTTTTGTACAATTTATATTAATTAAAATTATTTATTGTTTTTTTTCTTTAAATGTAATTTTTTAAAATCTCAACTGTAAAGGGGGTATAGTTGAGTATAAAAAATTATTAAAAAGGAAATTATAATATTGTACCTTTTGTATCAGGGTTAATTAATTTTTTTTAGTTAATTTAGATTTCCCGAAGGTTAAAGATTTTAATTCATTAGGTTTTTACTGTATCATAATTATTAAAAAGTTGAATTACGTTTTGAAAAGAAAATCGTTTTTATGGATATCTGGTTATTTTGAAATTAAATTTAATTTAGGTGTATTATTATTTGTTTTATTTTAATTTTTTAAAATAATTTTATGCACTAATTTATATTGGGTTAATCTAATTTAATTTTTATAAATTTTCTTTTGGGGGGGGGGAAATTGTAGAATTAAAATTTTTTATCTATATAAGTTTGTTTTAAATTATTCTCTAATTAATTTATATTTTAAAATTTTACAAAATTATAAATTTTAATTATAAAATTTTATAACAATGATTAAATTAGTAATTTTAAATTTTGACATTATGAATTCGGCAAATTGATTTTCTGTCTGTTTAACAAAAACATTTCTTTTAGAATTTTATTAAAAGTTGGGCCTGCTCAGTGAATATATTTAAATAGCTGCAGTATTTTAACTGTACAAAGGTAGCATAGTAATTAGTCTTTTAATTGAGGTCTTGAATGAATGGTTTAACAAGAAAATCACTTTATTGTGTTAATTAAATTAATTTTATTTTTTAGTTAAAAAGCTAAAATAATTAAATGGGACGATAAGACCCTATAGATCTTTAAATTTTTTAAAATAAATACATTTCAGTTGAATTATTTTTTGTTTAGTAAAAATTTTTTGTTGGGGTGACATACAAAATTTTTAAACTTTGTAATATATCTACATAGATTAATGATTTATTTGAACCTAAATTTTAGGTTATTAAAATAAGATACCTTAGGGATAACAGCGTAATAAGTTTGTATAGTTCATATAGATAAACTTGTTTACGACCTCGATGTTGAATTAATTTTAAATTTTGGAGCAGAATATGAAAATTTTGGGTCTGTTCGACCTTTAAAAAATTACATGATTTGAGTTCAAACCGGTGTAAGCCAGGTTGGTTTCTATCTATTTATATTTATATTTAATTAGTACGAAAGGACTTTTAAGTTGGGAACACTTTCTGCTGATTTGGCAGAAAAGTGCTTTAAATTTAGAATTTAAAAATGTAATATATACAGTTAGTATATGTTTATTTTAAATTTTTTAATTTTAATTCTATTGGTTTTAATTTCAGTGGCTTTCTACGTTTTATTAGAACGTAAAGTTTTGGGGTTTATTCAAATTCGAAAGGGTCCTTTTAAGGTTGGGATTTTGGGTATCCTTCAGCCTTTTAGTGATGCAATTAAGCTTTTTTCTAAAGAATCTTATTACATCTATTTTGGTAATTTACTGGTTTATTATTTTATACCTTTATTTGGATTAATAATTTCTATAAATTTATGAGTTCTTTACCCTAATACTTTTAACCTAGTTAACTTTACTTTAGGTTTATTATTTTTTATTGTTTGTTCAGGGTTTATAGTTTTTAGAATTCTTTTATCAAGATGGTCCTCTAACTCATCTTACTCTTTAATTGGGTGTCTTCGGTCAGTTGCTCAAAGAGTTTCATATGAAGTTTGTATATTTTTAGTTTTATTTAATTTAATTTTTTTTTTTTCCAGTTTTAACTTAATTAACTTTCATTTTATTCAAAATTTCAACTGGTTATTAATTATAGCTTATCCCTTATTTTTAATTTTGTATTCTTGTGTTTTAGCTGAGACAAATCGTTCACCTTTTGATTTTTCTGAAGGTGAATCAGAATTAGTTTCAGGTTTTAACACTGAATATAGATCCTTTAATTTTTCTTTTATTTTTTTAACTGAATACATAAATATAATTTTTATGAGCTTAATTTTAGTTATAATTTTTTTAGGTGGTAATTTTGTTTCTTTATTTTTCTTTTTAAAAATAATATTAATTAATTTTAGCTTTATTTGAATCCGTGGGTCTTTTCCTCGTCTTCGTTATGATAAGTTGATAATAATTTGTTGAAAAATTTATTTACCTGTCACTCTTCACTATTTCTTTATTTTTTTAACTTTAATAATTTTGATTTATTAGTTCCATTTATTCTAGTAAAGTTAATAAAAATTTAATTTTAACATATATTTTCAAGATATATTTATATTTAACTATTTAATGATTTTAGTAAGGAATGGGTTAATTATAAAGTAAGAAAAATACACAATAGTAAGTATTTGGCCCATAAAGATATAAGGTGGTTCTACTGGCTTGGCTCCGATTCAGGTTAAAAGAATGAATGTTCTACAAAAAATTAAAAATAAAATTTTTTTTATAATATATATACTTGATCTTTTGAATTTTAAATTTATGGTTAGTGGTAATCTTAAAATAATAACAATTGATATTACAAGAGCCAAAACACCCCCTAGTTTATTAGGGATAGACCGTAAAATTGCGTAAGCGAACAGAAAATATCATTCAGGTTGAATATGAGGGGGAGTCACTATAGGGTTAGCTGGTGTAAAATTTTCAGGATCATTAAATAAAAAAGGTCTCTTAAAATTAATAAATAAAAATACTATAATAACAATTATAAATCCATAAATATCTTTAATTGAAAAATATGGGTGGAAACTAATTTTATCTACTTTATTCTTTAATCCCAGGGGATTAGAAGATCCTTTTTCGTGTAAAAAAATTAAATGGAATAAAATTATTAAACATAAAATAAAAGGTAAAATAAAATGAAATGAAAAGAACCGGTTAAGAGTAGGGTTTTCTACTGAAAATCCTCCTCAAATTCAAGTTACTAAAGTGGCACCTAAATAAGGGATGGCTGATAATAAATTTGTAATAACTGTAGCCCCTCAAAATGATATTTGTCCCCAAGGAAGAACATAGCCTAAGAAAGCAGTTGCTATTAAAGTTAATATAATTAAAGTACCCGAAATTCAAACTTTAATTTTTATAAAAGATCCATAATATATACCTCGTCCTGTGTGTAAAAAGATAAAGAAAAAAAATAGAGAAGCCCCGTTAGCGTGAATAATTCGAAATAGCCAACCAAAATTTACATCTCGAGTAATATGAATTATTCTGTTAAAAGCGTTATTGACGTTGGGTGTGTAGTGTATTGATAAAAAGATTCCTGAAACTAATTGAATTAACAGACAAACACCCAAGATTGAACCCAAATTTCACCAATAAGAGATATTAGTTGGGGTAGGTAAATTAATTAAAAATCTGTTGATAAATTTGAAGTTTTTTTTCATATGTTAATTTAAAGAAACAATCTATTTTCGGTTTACAAAACCAGCGTTTTTTTTTAAACTATTAAATTTACAGTTGATAGTTTAGTTAAAATTTTAATTTTGGATATTAAAGAAACACATGTGTTTGACTGAATTTTTTTTTTTTTTTTTTTTTTTTTTTTTTTTTTTAAAAAAAAAGGATAATTTTAATTTACTATTAAATTTATCTTACTTTAATTTTATAAAAATTTTGTCATATGTTATTTTCAATGGCCCTTCAAATGATCTAATTAAGTTGGAAATTCTAATTAATGTAATTAAGATAAGTAAAGTTACTAAAGTAAAAATAAAAAATTTATTTGAATTCAGGTTTTTGTAGATAGACTTTATTTCTTCATTTTCTGAAAAGTAAATTTTTTTTTCTATCCAATTATGATTAAAAATGAAAATTTTATCTATATTAAATACCAAAATTGTTATAAGAGAAAAAACAATAAATATTCTTAATTTTATTGATCAACTAAATTTTTCATTTGATGAAATTCTGGATATGTACATAAATATAATTATTAAACCTCTTCTAAATGTAATAAATAAAATTATTGAATATCAGGAGTTTTTTGTTAAAATAATTGTAAAAATAGATGTTGATATCGATTGAATTATAAGTAAAGACCCCAATCTGATTGGATGGTTTATTCAAATTCTTATTAATGCATTTATTAATAATCTATAATTAATTATTTTAATTCAGTTAATTCTTAATTTTAAGTTAAGAAATTTTATTACACTGAAACATATGTATTTATTTTTTTTCATAATATTTTTAAATTTAGTTTGCTTAGTTTTGGTTCGTAAACATTATTTAATAAGTTTAATTAGTTTAGAATTTATTTTTATTACTTTGTTCGGCTTATTTTATTTGTATTTAAATTTTTTTACGTTTGAATTCAGTTTAGGTTTAATTTATTTAATTTTAGGGGTAATTGAGTCAAGTTTGGGGTTATCTTTATTGGTTTACTTAGTTCGTAAAATTAATGTTTGTTATTTAAGAAGATTTAATTTATGTTAGGTATACTTATATTTATTTTCTTTACGACCCTAATTAGAATAAAGTTAAATTTATACATCTTGATTTATGGATTTTTTTCTCTTTTTATTTTTTTTTTATTAAAATTTAATTTTATAGACTTTTTTTGTTCAATTAGATTTAATTTAGGCTTGGATTATTTTTCTTTTAGAATAATTTTTTTATCATTATGATTAATTATTTTAATGATATACGGGATAATAAATTTAAAATCTCTTTATTTCTCTTATTTACAGTTTTTAGTATTAATTATAAGTCTTTTTCTTATACTTTGCTTTTTAAGACTTGATTTTTTTAGATTTTACATTTATTTTGAGTGTAGAGTTTTACCTGTATTTCTTTTAATTTATGGCTGAGGGTATCAGCCAGAGCGAATTTTTGCTAGTTTATATTTTTTTTTTTATACTTTATTTAGTTCTTTACCTTTATTATTAATTATTTTAAGATTAAACAATTCTTTAGGTTATTTTTACTTTGGTCTTACTTATTTTTCTGAAAACTTTTATTTATATATATTTTTTATATTTTCTTTTTTAGTAAAGTTACCTATATTTCTTTTTCATTTATGGTTGCCAAAAGCTCATGTTGAGGCTCCTTCTTGTGGATCAATGATTTTGGCTGGAGTTATATTAAAATTAGGTGGTTATGGTCTTATTCGTGTTTTTTATCTATTTATTAACATAGTTAAATTAAATTCTTTTTTTTTTGTTGGACTGAGTCTATTAGGGGCTTTTTATGTAAGTTTATTCACTTTACTACAAACAGATATAAAAGTTTTAGTGGCTTATTCTTCTGTAAGTCATATAAGATTAGTAATTTGTGGCTTAATAACTTTAACTTCGATAGGGTATTTAGGTTCTTTGTATTTAATAATTAGTCATGGGTTAGTTTCTTCAGGTCTATTTTATTTTGTGGGTTGTTTATTTGATCGTTTGAGAACACGTAGTTTGTTTTTAATTAAGGGGTTAGTGAATTTATGCCCTTCTCTTATAATATTTTTTTTTTTTTTATTAGCAAGAAATATATCTTTTCCTCCTAGACTTAACTTGATTTCTGAAATTTTTATTTGTATATCACTTTTAAGATGAGACTTTACCACTTTTCTTTTAATTTTTTTTTCTTTGTTTTTTTCTGCTTGTGCTATAGTAACTTTTTTCAGTTATATTTTTCATGGATTAACTTCAGGTTTATTATATATTTTAGACTCGGGGATTATTCGTGAATTTTATCTATTTTTTATACATTTACTTCCTTTATATTTATTTTTTTTAAATTTAGATTTTTTTTTTAACATTTAAATCGATTTAGTTTAATAAAAAATTTTACTTTGTGATAGTGAAGATTCATTAGAAATTGATAATGTTATTTGTTTTAAATATTAATTTTTTTTTTTTTATATTTTTTTTTATTTTTTTTATTTTTGGTTTATATTATCATTTATTTAATATAAGAGTTTTATTATATTATAATTTTTTTGTATTCAATTCGTGTAATTTTAGCTTTGTTTTTATACTAGATTGATTGAGATTTTTATTTTTATCTGTAGTTTTTTTAATTTCAGGTTGTGTATTTTTATACAGTCTAGGTTATATAAGTGGTGACTGTAATATTATTCGGTTTTATTTTTTGGTGTTTTTATTTGTTTGTAGAATATTTTTTTTAATTGTTATACCTGATTTAATGTGTTTAATTTTAGGTTGAGATGGTTTAGGGTTAGTTTCTTATTGTTTAGTTATTTATTATCAGAGAGAAGTTAGATTGAGATCAGGTTATTTAACTTTATTTATTAATCGTTTAGGTGATTTATTTTTAATTTTTAGAATTTGTTGATGTTTTAATTATGGATCTTGACATTATTTTTATTTATATAGTTTTAATGATTTAAATTTTTTTTTAATATTTTTTCTTATAATGGCTTGTTTAACTAAGAGTGCACAGTTTCCTTTTTCTAGTTGGTTACCTGCAGCTATAGCTGCACCAACCCCTGTTTCTTCATTAGTTCATTCTTCTACTTTAGTTACTGCTGGTGTTTATTTAATCATTCGTTTTCATAATTTTTTAAATTCTTTTTTTATTAATTTTTTAATTAATTTAAGTCTTTTAACTATTTTGTTATCTGGTTTAGGTGCTCTTTATGAAAATGATTTAAAAAAAGTAATTGCCTTTTCTACTATAGGTCAGTTAAGATTTATAATTTTTTCTGTTGCTATGGGTTCACATTATTTAGCTTTTATTCATTTATTAATTCATGCCGTATTTAAGTCCCTCCTTTTTCTTTGTTCCGGTGTTTTTATCAGAGGATTTTATGGTTCTCAGGATATTCGATATATAGGTGGGTTAGGTTTACAAAGTCCTTTTATTAGATCTTGTTTTTTAATTTCTTTATTTAGTTTATGTGGTGTACCATTTTATTCTGGATTTTTTTCTAAAGATTTTATTATTGAATTAGTAATTTTAGGTGAATTAAATTTTTTTTATTTATTAACTTTTTTTTTTTCTGTATTTCTAACTTTGGTTTATTCTTTTCGTTTATTTTATTATCTTTACCTATCTTCATTATCTTTAAGAATATACAGTTTATTAGATAATTATTATATAAATATTTCTTGTTTTTTGTTATTATTAATCTCTTTACCTTTTGGTTCTAGAATATTTTGATTAATGGACTTATGTTATGTCAATGTATTTGATGAATGTTTTAAGTTTATAACTATTTTTTTTTTTTTTTACTTTTTCATTTTTTTAAACCTGTTTAATTTCATTAACTTAAATGCGAGTAGTTTTACAATTTATTTTTTAGGGACTATATGGTTCTTACCTTTTTTTTCTTCAACTTTTGTTGTGTCAAAATTTTTTACTTTTAGTTATACTTTATTTATGGTAGTTGATTCAACTTGAACTGAATTTTTAATTTGTACAACTTTAATTCAATTAACTAAAAGCTTAAATTTATATTTAAACTTATTTACCTTGAATTCAATAAAGCTTTATTTAATTTCTTTTATTTTTTTTATCTTAATTTTATTATTAATTTATTTAAGTAGCTTAAGTTTAAAGCTAATCATTGAAAATGGTTAAATACGTGTTTATCGTCTTAAATAAGTTTAAGAAATTTCTTTTTCTAGTTATTGAAAATAACTTGTTTTAGGTTAAACTACATAAACAAGAAGTTAACAAATTAATGTTTTTAAGTAGTTAGCGGCTTCTTATTTCACTTCTTTTAACTAGATTTTTAATCATTTTTTTTATTAACAGTAAAATGCTTCTTTTTAGCTTTAGTTAAAGTATGGAGATTTACTCTCTTAAATTAAGTCGAAATTAATTGTAATTTTACTTCTTTACTATATTAAGAGAAACAACTTTGTACCTTTTAATTGCAATTTAAATGTTATAATTAACTATTCTCCTTATTTTGATCATTCAATTACTCCATTAATTCATTCGTGATATAGCCCATAAGTGATTAGGGTAGTGATTGTTAAACTTGTTAATATTCATTGATAAGCTTTTATAACTTTTAATGAAATAAACATGGGTAGTATAATGGCTACTTCAATATCAAATATTAAGAAGATAATAGCAACTATAAAAAAGTGAATAGAAAATGATATGCGTCTTGAATTAAAATTTCTAAATCCACATTCAAATGGAGATGTCTTATTAATATCTAATTTGGATTTTTTAGATAATAAAAATGAAATTAGTGCAAGAATAGTTAGTAAAAAAAATCTTAATATGACTCTTTGATATAATTTAATTTTTTCTTTAAATTAAACCTTTTAATTGGAAGTTAAATATACTTATTATACTAAAGAAAAATTTGTTTCATCAGTAAATTACTAAGTAAAGGAATAATCATACAACGTCTACAAAGTGTCAGTATCAAGCCGATAATTCTATACTTAAGTGATTAATTTTATTTGACTTTAATGAATAAATTCTTTGTAATGCTACTCTAATAAATGCAGTTCCAATAATTACATGAATTCCGTGAAATCCGGTAGTTAAAAAAAATGTCGATCCAAATACTGAATCTGAAATTGTAAATCTTGCATTAACATATTCTCATCATTGTAGAATAGAAAAGTATACACCTAGTTTAATAGTGATTAATGTACTTAAAATCGTTTGTTTAAGATTTTTACTAATTAGTGATTGGTGGGCTCAGGTAATAGATGCTCCTGATCTTAATAATACAATTGTGTTAAGTAGAGGGATTTCTATAGGATTAAATGGTACAATTCCTTTAGGGGGTCATTTTATCCCAATTTCTACACATGGGGCCAGTCTGGCATGAAAAAAACTTCAAAAAAATGAAAAAAAAAATATAACTTCTGAAATAATAAAAAGAATTATTCCTATTTTAATTATTTTTTTTACTACAATTGTGTGATCACCTTTAATTGATGATTCTCGTTTTACATCTCGTCATCATTGGTATATATTTAAAATAAGAATGATAATGGAAAATGTTATAAATCATTCGTTTTTTTTATTAAACATACTAACTGATCCTACTAAAACATTTATAATTGCAAATGAAGTTAGGATAGGTCATGGTCTATTAGTTACAAGGTGAAATGGGTGATTTTTTTGCATAAGGAATTTCTGATGAGTATATAGTCATTAAAATAGTAAACACATATGCTTGAATTATTGCTACAGCAATTTCAAATATTATTATAATAATTTGTAAAGTTAAAATTAATCTAATAGTTTTAATTCCGTTAATATTACCTAAAAGAGTTAATAGAAGATGCCCAGCAATTATATTAGCTGTAAGACGTACACTAAGGGAAATTGGTCGAATCAAGTTACTAATTGATTCAACTAAAATTATAAATGGGCTAATTAGAGTGGGGGTTCTAACTGGCAAAAGGTGAGCGAATATTAAATTGGTAAAATTTGTTCATCTAAATGTTATTAAAGAAATTCAAATTGGTAAGCCAAGGGCTAATGATACTGATAAATGACTAGATGGGGTAAATACATAAGGTGTTAAACCTGTTAAATTTATAATTAAAATTAATAAAAATATAGATTTTATATTTAAAATAAATTGTTTATTAAAGTAAATAAATTTTATTTCTTTTTCAATAAAATTTCTTAAAATTATTTTTAATATAGATATTCGGGATTCAATAAATCAAAATTTATTTGGTAATACTATTAAGATTAAAATAATTAAAATTCAGTTTATTTGTATACCTAAAGATGTTGATGGATCAAATGAGGAAAATAAATTGGTTAACATTTTTTATCAAAAAATAAGTTTATTTTAATTAAACAAAGACTCATATTTGAAGTAGCTAGGATTATTATTCAAGAACATGGGGATATTTGTGGAATAAAGAGATACTATAAAGTAATTTCAATTTGACATTTTAATGTTTTTATTAAACTAATCTCTTCCATTAAGAGCATTTTTTAACTTGCTATAAATTGGTTTAAGAGACCATTACTTAATTTCAGTCACTTAATGACTAATTAATTCATTTAATAAATTTTATCAATTTGATTGATTCTAATATAATAGGCATAAATCTATGATTTGTTCCACAAATTTCTGAACATTGTCCTATAAATAATCCTGGTTTTTTAATTAATAATCTTGATTGGTTAAGTCGCCCAGGTACTGCATCTATTTTAATACCTAAACATGGGATAGTTCATGAGTGAAGAACATCACTTGAAGAGAAAATTATACGGATTTGTGTTAAAAAAGGGGCTTTAATTTTATTATCTACTTCAAGAAGACGAAAGTCTTTTTTTAATCTGTATTTTATATAGGATTCAAATTCTTTAAATTTTTTGTCTGAATATTCATAAGATCAGTATCATTGATGACCAATTGATTTAATTGAAATTGATGGGTTAATTATTTCTTCTATAGAATATAAAATTTTAAGTGATGGGATAGCAATAAAAAATAATACAATTGATGGTATAACAGTTCATCATGTTTCAATTATTTGGTGTTCATTTATATTAAGATTGATAAATTTATTTTTTATTAATGAATTTAGTAAAAATGAAATTAAAATAGTAATTGAAATAATAATTGATATGGCGTGATCATGAAAATAAACTAGCTGTTCTATATTTGGTCTATATGCATCAGGCAGATAACATTTAGTTCATTTAATTTCCAAAAGAAATTAAAATTTCATGAATGAATTTTAAATTCATTACACTATTCTGCCATTTTAGAATTTTGCTAAAATAGGAGTTTCGTTAAATGCATGTTCAGATGGGGGCAAATTTATTTTTCATTCTAATGATTGGGCTATATTTATTTTGAAAAGGATTTTTCGTTTATAAACTAATCTTTCTCAAGTAATGAATATTAAAATTAAGATTCTAATTAATGAAATTATTGATCCAATAGATGAAGTCAGGTTTCAAAGAGTGTACATGTCCGGGTAATCAGAATATCGACGTGGTATACCTGTTAATCCTAGAAAGTGTTGGGGGAAGAATGTTAGGTTAACCCCTATGAATATAGAAAAAAACTGAATTTTTAATCATTTTTTGTTTATTGATACTCCTGTGAAAACTGGATATCAGTGGATGAATCTAGCAATAATAGTAAAAACAGCTCCTATTGATAAAACATAGTGAAAGTGGGCTACAACATAGTAAGTGTCATGAAGTACAATGTCAATTGATGAATTAGCTAGTATAACTCCTGTTAGTCCACCAATTGTAAAAAGTAAAATGAATCCTATAGATCAAATTATTTGGGGGGAAAAGTTAATTTTTGATCCATAAATAGTAGCAATTCAACTAAAAATTTTGATTCCTGTAGGAACAGCAATAATTATTGTTGCTGAAGTAAAGTAGGCTCGTGTATCAATATCTATTCCTACTGTGAATATGTGGTGTGCTCAGACAATAAATCCTAGGATACCAATTGCTAATATAGCATAAATTATACCAATAGAACCAAAAGTTTCACGTTTTCCTCTTTCTTGCATAATAATGTGAGAAATCAGTCCAAATCCGGGGAGGATAAGAATATAAACTTCTGGATGACCAAAAAATCAGAATAGATGTTGGTATAAAATAGGGTCACCTCCTCCAGTGGGGTCAAAGAATGAAGTGTTTAAATTTCGGTCTGTTAACAATATAGTAATTGCTCCTGCTAGAACTGGTAAAGAAAGAAGCAGTAACACTGCGGTAATTAAAACTGATCAACAGAAGAGGGGTATTTTTTCTATAGAAAAGTTTTTAGACCGCATATTAATGATTGTTGAAATGAAATTGATAGCTCCTATAATTGATCTAACCCCGGCAATGTGGAGGGAGAAAATGGTTAAATCAACTGAAGGTCCTGAATGTGAGGTAACACTAGATAGAGGTGGATACACTGTTCAACCTGTTCCTGAACCTGATCCGACTAGTGATCTGGAAATTAGCAGGATTAAGGACGGGGGGAGTAACCAAAATCTTATATTGTTCATTCGAGGGAAAGCTATATCAGGCGCTCCAATTATTAGAGGAACTAGTCAATTTCCAAATCCTCCAATTAAAATGGGTATTACTATGAAGAAAATTATGATAAATGCATGAGAAGTAACCAGTACATTATAAATTTGGTCATTTTTAATTAGTGAACCAGGTTGGGTTAGTTCAGATCGAATTAAAATTCTTCTTATTGTACCGATTAGTCCGGATCAGACCCCTAAGATAAAGTATAGGGTTCCGATATCCCTATGATTTGTTGAAAGTAGTCACTTTTTCATGGATAGGGTGACTGATTTAGGTGATAAATTGTAAATTTATTTAAGGGTTTAACTCTCCTATTAATAGATTTTTAAGGTTTAAATTTTTAATATATTTTTAACTTTGAAGGTTAATAGTTTTTTTAACTTAAATCCTTGCCTTTCTCAAGGCTATGTCTAGTATTCTATAAAAGTGATTTTAAATTGCAAATTTAAAGGAGAATCTAATTCTTAGACTTAAAATGTTCATATAATTAGTATGATTGGTAGAATAATTAAATTAGGGGCTGAATAATTTTTTGTGAAAAAAAATTTATTATTTTTTTTTTTAAAAAATAAATTTGATATGGAAAATGTATTAATTTGAATGTAAATAAAAATAGATAGAATAGATGATAAAATTATGGTCCCGGTCAATAAAATTGATGATTTGACCAATTCATTTAAAATTATTCATTTAGGGTAAAATCCAGTTAAGGGGGGGAGGCCTCTAATGGATAATAAGTTTAAATTGATAATTAATTTTTTTTTAAGGGGAATTAGTATAATTTGGTTAACAAACATGAGGTTATTGGTTTTAAAAAATATTATAGCTCTAATGTTAAGGAAAGAATAAATAGTTAAAAACATAATTATAGCCTTTTTTCTTGTCATGAATGAGGAGGTTATTCATGAAATATTAAAAATGGATGAATAAGCTATTATTTTTTTTAAGTTTAATTGATTAAAGCCTCTTATTCTACCTACAATGAGGGTTATTGAAAGGGGTAGAATTAATAAATATATACAAATTATTTTATTAATTAAAATCATTGGGGGAATTTTAATTAATGTAGTTAAGAGTATACATTCTTTTCATGCGAGACTTTTTATAATATCTGGTTTTCAAACATGGAATGGGGGTATTCCAATTTTGATTATCAGACTTCTTAAAGTTATTATTCTATTTCAGTTATTTTCTTTAATGCTATTTCATATAATTGAGAATAAAAAGATATATGAAGATATTCTTTGAATAATAAAATATTTCATTGACTGATCATTAACTTTATTTTTAGATATCAGGGGGATAAATATAAATAAAGAGGTTTCTATGAAGATTCAGATAGTAAATCAGTTATTAACTCTGAGAGAAATTAATGAACTTAATGTAATTACTGTAACAAAAATTATTTTTGATATATTTAATTTAATTAAAAAGAGATTTAAATCATAATTGAGTTATGGGCCCAATAGCTTTTTTAGCTTATCTTTTTATAAAACGTTGTTTAAGGCATAAAGAATTTTGAATTCTTAGGTACTAGTTTATTCTAGTTTTTATAATTTAGAAAGAGAAATTTTATATTTTCTTTATATATCCTATCAGAATATTCCTTTAATCAGGCATCTTTCT